ATAGGTATAATACGAAAAAATGTGTTTTTTGGTCAGAAAAAAGTATAAACAAAAAGAAAAATTTTTCAATTTATAACTTCTAATTCTTTGCAAATTTTGTAGAATCCAATCCGGCCACAAGGTCTGAATAGTAAGTATAAATCATAGTTCCAATATTTCTTTATTTCATAATATTCCGTGTTTCAGATACTAGAATGAGTATCCGACGAGAGAGAACCATCTCTATCAAAATAAGATGACAGACCCATTCTCTGTCTTATCAACAGGATCAATTATAACAAGTCACACACTCATATTCCGGAAAAACAGAAAGAAATTCCGCGATCGAACTACCAAAAAGGGTCAGGGAACCCTAAAATTTCACTTTGGATTGAAAAAAAAGAACTTCAGAGTTCTGGAGGAGCTAATTCATTGAAATTCCATCCAGTAAAACGGAAGAATTATAAATCTCCAAAATAATAGATAGAAATATTGCAAATAAACCCATTGCAACGCCCATCAAAGGAGTAGTTCCCCATCCAGGAGCTACTTTACCATATTCGGAATTCAGTGGTTTCAATAAAGTCCCTACCGTAGTTTGTCTTGGACGAGATTTAGAACCACTCTCGACGGTTTGTGTAGCCATAAATCTGATTGTATTCATTGAGATCTGTTGACTTTGTATACCATTCCTTTGTAAATAAAGGATCTTATCAGAGATCCATTGCGGTCTTGAATTTATATAATAATGGAAACAGCAACTCTAGTCGCCATCTTTATATCTGGTTTACTTGTAAGTTTTACTGGGTACGCCTTATATACCGCTTTTGGGCAACCCTCTCAACAACTAAGAGATCCTTTCGAGGAACACGGAGACTAGTTGAAGTAATGAGTCTCCCAATATTGAATGAATATTGGGAGGCTCATGAGATTAGACATAATGAAAAAAAATTTTACCCCTTTTTAGTTGGAACTTTAGGTGGTTCTCGAAAAAAGATAGCGAAAAAAATTATCCCTAGAGTCGAGACTAATAAAAATGTATAAACTAATGCTTCCATAGATTCAATTGTGGTTTCAAATTATAGCTTCCATACCTGTTTATTTAGGATTATACCCCCTGTAAATATAAAGAAAAGGGGGTAATGATTAAATCTTAAATCAAGATTTCACAGATCTGATCCCCGATGTCAAATGACAAAAATAGGGGCGAAAAATAGGAAAGCTCTTTTTTTGTATTAGACTGCCTGTCTTTTTGTAGTTGGATCTCCAAGTTTTTGGAATGCTCCAAATTCGACTTGAGCATCTAAATCTGGGTCAATACCAGCAAAAACATCTCTGAACAAGGTTCTAGCCCCATGCCAAATGTGTCCGAAGAAGAAAAGTAAAGCAAAAGAAGCATGTCCAAAAGTAAACCAACCCCTTGGACTACTACGAAAAACACCATCTGATTTCAAAGTAGCACGATCTAATTCAAAAATTTCACCCAATTGAGCACGTCTAGCATATTTTTTCACAGTCGCAGGATCACTATAACTGACTCCATTTAGTTCGCCACCATAGAACTCAACGGTTACACCTACCTGTTCGACGCTATACTTCGATTCTGCTCTTCTAAAAGGAACATCGGCTCTAACAATTCCGTCTCCGTCTATCAAAACGACTGGAAATGTTTCAAAAAAAGTAGGCATACGACGTACAAAGAGCTCGCGCCCTTCTTTATCTCGAAATAGTGGGTGTCCTAACCATCCAACAGCTATTCCATCCCCATTGTCCATTGAACCGGCCCTGAATAATCCTCCCTTTGCCGGATTATTGCCGATATAATCGTAAAAGGCTAATTTCTCAGGAATTTTCGACCAAGCTTCTGATAAACTTTGATTTTCGGCCAGCCCAGCACTAACTCTTCGATATATTTCTTGCTGAAAGTATCCCTGATCCCATTGATAACGAGTAGGACCAAATAATTCGATCGGAGTAGTCGCTGAACCATACCACATTGTTCCGGCAACAACAAAAGCTGCAAAAAAGACAGCAGCGATACTGCTGGAAAGGACAGTTTCAATATTACCCATACGTAATCCTTTATATAGACGTTGGGGCGGACGGACACTAAGATGGAATAAGCCCGCTAATATACCCAAAGTACCTGCTGCAATATGATGAGAGGCTATTCCTCCTGGAACAAAAGGATCAAAACCTTCTACGCCCCATGCTGGATTCACTGCCTGGACTTTTCCAGTTAGTCCATAAGGGTCGGACACCCATATTCCAGGACCATACAAACCTGTTACATGAAATGCGCCAAAACCAAAACAAGCCAACCCGGAAAGAAATAAATGAATTCCAAAAATCTTAGGCAAATCTAAAGAAGGTTTTCCTGTACGTTCATCAGAAAAAATTTCTAGATCCCAATATACCCAATGCCAAATAGCTGCCAAAAAGCACAAACCAGAAAACACAATATGTGCTCCGGCCACACCTTCATAACTCCAAATACCGGGATCCGTTACAATTCCCCCTGTAATACTCCAACCGCCCCAAGAATTGGTTATTCCTAAACGAGTCATGAAAGGGATAACGAACATCCCCTGTCTCCACATTGGATCAAGAACAGGATCAGAAGGGTCAAAAACTGCTAATTCATATAGAGCCATCGAACCGGCCCAACCTGCAACCAGAGCTGTATGCATTATATGGACAGAAATCAACCGACCGGGATCATTCAATACGACAGTATGAACACGATACCAAGGCAAACCCATGGAAATACCCCTTTTAAAATAGACACTATGTAACTTTATTGCATTCGAAAAGACTATGACTATGCAATGGACCCCTACTCAGTAGATTATGTCGGAATAGGGATTCATATTTGTTCTATTCTGTTAGTAATAAAGAAAGAATTTAGTTTGTACGAACAAAGAGAAGCAGATCTATTCTATACCCGATAAGTACCAATATGCAATGGGGCTTGAGACCACTTTCTAGGAGCGAATAACACCATACTTGACAATTACAGAAAAAAAAGGTATATTATCAAGAGAATAGCCCTATTTTTGCGGGTTATTCTCTTTTTACAGTTCCGCATCAAAGTGAAATATAGTACTTAATTATTTTTTCTTTCTGTTTATGCCTCTTGGTGTTCCAAAAGTACCCTTTCTACTTCCGGAGTCGGAAGACTCGGAAGACAAAGATTCAAATTGGGTTGACTTATAGTGCGACTTGTCAGATATATTGGGTCATATGGAATTTTCCCGTTCTCTTACCGATCGAGATATCCTTCCCTTCGCCCAATTGAATCATACAAAATTTGGAGCGCGAAGTCCAACTAGATTTTTTTAGGGGGATTAAGACGAATATTATCAATTAGAAGAATTTATGGTTGGCTTGGTTGAAACAATAAAATGAAATGAAGTATCCAGGCTCCGTTTAACCAAATTTCATCTCAATTGCTAATATATCAAAAAAATTTCCTAAAAAGAAACGGTATTGGATGCATTTTGCCTATATGTGCAAATCAAAATTGAGCAGATCTTTACCCGGAGCAGAGCATAAACCTAAAAAGGAATAAAGAGGACCCCTCAAGAACAAGAAAATGACATCGTGATTTTGATTTGATCTCGATGAAACAATACATCAATGAGAAGTTAGTTAGAAGTTAAAAAAAAATTATCCAAAAGCTGTAATCTACACATTGATTTTTTCACTTTGAACCGTATGCACCAAAAGATGCATGTACGGTTCCTAAGGGATATGATTTTACCCTAATCAACCGACTTTATCGAGCAGGATTCCTTTTTTTATGCAACAAAATTGAGCCCGAGGTCACGAATAACCTTACTAATCTTCTGGTATATCTCGGTATAGAGGATCCGACCAGGGATTTGTATTTGTTTATAAATTCGACTGGCGGAGGGATAGTCCCGGGCATGTCTATTTTTGATACGATGCAAGAGGTGCGCCCAGATGTATATACAGTATGCATCGGAAAGGCCTATTCAATGGCATCTTTTATCCTTTCCGGAGGAAAGCTTACCAAACGTCTCGCATTCCCTCACGCTTGGCTTTGGCGCCAATGAGTTTTTGATTTGAGAAAAAAAAGAAAAGACTATGCCTTCACTATTAATATTATGTAAAAATAGCATGGCACTTTGAATTCGATATGTGAAATTTTTTTCGTTTTTTCTAAATATTCAATTATGTATCGAGAGAGTAGGATGAGATAAGGGATATTCTGATTTGACTTATTTCTCAGGATCCATTTCAGCGTCACAACCTTTTTTGTTTTCATACAATAATCTTTCGGATCAAAAAGAAACTTTGGGATTGCTGAATTAAAGACGAAACCAATATATAAAGCAACGGAGCCATCATAGTATTTTTGAACTCCTAAAAAGGGTGGTAATTGAATAATTAACTGATCTGAATCTGATCAATTCTATTTTTAAGAGAAAAGTAAATTTCATTGTTGAGCCGTATGCAATGAGCAAAAGATGCATGTACGGTTATTCAAGTCTATCCTTTTTCATTGTTGGTTTGTAGTGTAAATTTGATCTTTGGCTCATCATGTGAGATAGAGGAACTTTCTTTTTTTGTTCTACCATCAGGGTAATGATGCATCAACCTATTTGTTCTTTTAAGGACGTAACAAATCTAGCTGGCGAGGCGCTGGATCTGCAAGAAGCACTAAATTTGCGCGCCAAGATGACACGTACTTATGGAGCAAGAACGGGCCAACCTCTTTTCGTTGTTTCCCAAGATCTAGAAAGGGATTTTTATATGTCAGCAGCAGAAGCCCAAGACTACGGAATTATTGATTCTATAGTGAGACAAGAAGTGACTAAAGAGGAAAAAGAAGGTGGAAGAAGACCAGAAGAGGAAGTTGAAATTGAAATAAGACCAGAAGATGTACAAGAATCTTCAGATGAACTAGAATAGGAAAAAGAACAGTTGGATATGGAAAATGAAGAAGTCTATGACGAAGACGAGTAAGTAAGTATAACAAATTAAGAATTATCGGGTTAGGATTGATCTAAACCAGTACCTTATGGAAACGATTCAGCATGCCAACTATTAAACAACTTATTAGAAACACAAGACAGCCAATCAGAAACGTTACGAAATCCCCCGCTCTGCGGGGATGTCCTCAGCGCCGAGGAACATGTACTAGGGTGTATGTGCGACTCGTTCAGATTATTATAAATTATCATTACCGGTGACGAAAAGAAACTGGAAGAACTCCGGTCACTATCGAAAAAAAGATCTATCATATCGATCTATTGTGTATGAAATTTATGGTTTCATTTGGTGTAAATCCAATCAGCTTGATTGAAGATGAGAAGTAATTTCCCATTGGGATAAAATGGTATCCATTAAGCGGGAGAACCTATTTTTAAAATAAAAATATTATGCTTACATTTTTACAAAACGGACTAACAAGGTCAGCTATCCAGCTAACTTTCAAAACAAAATAAAATACCGTTACTGTATAGGTAGATCTGATTGTGAAAGACCTATTACTGAATAATTCATGGGTAGAGCCAAAGAGTTTGAACTGTACAAGTTGCTAATAACATTGACTAAATGAAGTAAGGGGCTCCGGTGTATAGAGAGGACCTCACCGTTTAAGAAGAAACCATAGAAACGAAGAAACCCACTATTTCTTTATTGATCTATATTTACTACGTCTTTTTCAAAAATGTCACTTTGCACCGAAATGCAAACAAAGAAAAAAATCGTGGTTGGGAAGGTTATAGTAGCAAAAGCCATTGGAATTTCTTTTTATACATTGGAAAAATACGTTTTGGTATTCGGTAGGGAGAAAAGAATAACTCAAAGAAAGAAAATCAATTAGTTATTTATCAAAGTTTGATTTATTTAATGACCAGAGTTATACGAGGATATATAGCCCGAAGACGTCGAACAAAAATGCGTTCGTTTGTATCAAGCTTTCGAGGGGCTCATTCAAAATGTATTCGTATTATTGCTCAACAGCAAATAAGAGCTTTGTTTTCGTCTCATCGAGATAGAGATAAGAAAAAGATTCATTTTCGTCGTTTGTGGATTACTCGGATAAACGCAGCAATTCGTGAAACAAAACTATACTATAGTTATAGTAAATTTATACATGATCTGTACAAGAGGCAGTTGATTTTTAATCGTAAAATACTTGCACAAATAGCTATATTAAATAGGAATTGTCTTTATCGTATTTCTGATGAGATCATAAAAAAAGACGATTGGAAAGAATCGCCCGAACTGATTTAAACAAAGTTCCCCGGAGAAGGAACTCCGGGAAGATAGAATACAAACTAGTCCGATACAATACAATAGAAAGCACAATTACAAGAATTACAATAAAATTGTCAAAATTAATGAACCCATTAAATAAAAAATTTTTTATTCTTCGATTTTTTCTTCCGAGACAACAATCAAATCCGGATTTTCGGATTTTGCGAACAAAACATCAATCGGTGTTTCAGTTAGGATTGGAATTTTGATTCAATTCAATAAAGAATAAGTCTATTTTTTTTTTGTTCGAAAACCTCGAAAACCCGTAGTTTTAGTGTTCGACTTGGCTCTTTCAAACTGTTTTTCTTTATTAAGAAAGGGTAACAAAGATAAAATACGAGCTTGTTTTATAGCAATAGTAATTAATCGTTGTTGTTTCAGGGTCAATCTATTCACGCGCCTAGATAATATTTTTCCTTGTTCACTAATAAATCGACTAATTAAACTCATATTTCTATAATCAATTTGGTCCCCCGATCCAATCGAGGGCAAGCGCCTACGAAAGGAGCGCTTAGATTTAAGGAAGGATCGCTTGGATTTATCCATGGTTTGTTTAGTTTATTCCTTATATTATAATATTCTAATTATACCGAAAATCCTATTTCCATCGGATCGAAAATAAAATGAATTTGAAATATGAATAGGATTGGGTTTTTTTATTTTCTTTAATATGAATTTGTTTTTAGATATTTACTTACTACGCTTATTATATATGTTATATATATATAGTTCTAAGTATATTTATATATAATAAAAATGAAATTAGATATTATCTATATTAATGCTCTAATTATAACCTACTCATCATATATATGTATATTTATGAAATTTTATTACATACATTTTTTGATTCTAATTCGAAATGTAACGTAAATATATGTATAATGGATGCCCTTTTGTACTGTTCCTTCGAAAGGTGATACACAGACGTTCGATCTATGTTGTTATCTCTCCATGAATTGTATGTTTGGAACAATAGGGGCAGAATTTTCTTAATTCCAACCGACTGGGAGTGTTGTTTCGATTCTTTTGAGTAATATAACGAGAAATGCCCCTTGATTTTTTATTAACACTCTTTCGTACACAACTAGTACATTCTAAAATAATTCTTGCTCGGACTTTTTGATTTTTACCCTTGGACATGAACCCCCTTTGTTTGTGTTTGAATTTTTTATTCAAGCAACTTTTAAAATTTTCGACCCGGAGAGAAAGAAAAAACATAAAATAGAAATTTATAACTCCAAATACGCTTAAAAGGATTTTGTTGCAAGAAATCGAGGCTAACTATAGTAATAGTAATAGAATAATATAGAATAATATTCTATATATATATAATTGTATAGTAAATATACGAAAGAATCCAACGATTTATAACTCGATTTCTAATCACAGTACACTATCTCATTTAAATCTCTTGTATGAAACTTTTTGTTCTAGATCCATTCGGCTTTCCCTCTTAATTCTTAATTATTAATTGAATTTAAGATTCGAGCCTGAATCGAAATTTTGTTGAGGTTGAATCCTTTTTATCTTTCTCCCTTTTATATTAGAAATAAAATTCTAAAAGGGAGAAAGGGCGAGTAGTAGTCACAGATAGTGGATTCTATCTCGAATCTTTGTTACCCCTTATCATACCATGTCAATAACTAGAATGAAAAAAAGGGGAATGTTAATGCATCCGGGAAAAAACGGTTAATTTCGATCAATAGACCTGCTAAAGCGCCGAACCATAGAGTACTTAGTACCGGTGCCACGGAAAAATATGTTTTTAGATCTCGCATTGAAAATCCTCCTTCTTTTTTAATTATATGTATTGTAACATATAAGGATAATACATATCTGATATCTTATCAGATGTCTATGTAAATGGATTGAAAAACCACTTGTATTTGTACATGAAATTCCTAAGCCAAATCCTAAGTCAAATTAAAATGTACAACAATCCGATCTAGTAAATCAAAAATTCCCTTTTCTTTTCAGTTAAGAAAAGAAAAAACGATGCTTCATCTTTCCTACCGAACATTCCCGACAATCTTTTTTTACTTTATTTTTATTGAATATGAAATTCATATGAATTTCATATTCAATTTCATTTCCATTTACGACACATATGTATCCAAAGACTTTATATCATAATGAGATAAAAAATGGCAAGTATACAAATATGGGAAATAATGATGTGGAAAACAAGCAAAAGATTCTTTACAATCACACTGTAAGCCAATTGCAAGGGATGTAGCGCAGCTTGGTAGCGCGTTTGTTTTGGGTACAAAATGTCACAGGTTCAAATCCTGTCATCCCTACCTATTACTTTCCTCTGAGAAGTAAGGAGGAATTAATTGCGATCAATTAAAATTGTGCATCCATAATATGAGATGTAATTTTTCTAAATAGAATCCTATCGACATATAGGATGAAGTATTGGGTTAAAAAAAATCTACATTAAGAAAGCGCTCTTAGTTCAGCTCGGTAGAACGTGGGTCTCCAAAACCCAATGTCGTAGGTTCAAATCCTACAGAGCGTGATTCCATTCTTGGTAATTCAAATTAGACTCAAAAAACTTCGCTACCTTGAACAATAATTGAAATTTGACCTCCAAAGAAAGGAGGAGGTCAATCAAAAAAGGATTTGTTAATTCATCAAAGATCCAACTGATCACCACGTCTGTATTGTAAATATGCAGTTACGAATAATCCAGCCAAAGTAATAGGAATCAAACCTAAGATGATTCCAAATAGAAGTACTTCAATCATTTCAATTTGTTTGAAAAAAAAAAGAGAGGTAATATCTATCCCTAAATATTAATCAAAATTGTCCATGAATCTCAATAACTTAAAAATTTGTCAATTGTCACGATAAAGAACTATAAAGAACTTAAAAAGAAAATAAAGGAAATCCCACAAAAAGATTGCTTTTTATGAATTGTTGATTCAATTCATTTCAAATAAGTCTTATCTTGCTCAATCCAATAAAAAGAGCTGAGGTTATAGTTAAAGCTGCTAGTAGAAAACCGAAATAACTAGTTAGAGTAGGCATGAAGGAGCTAAATGAAATATGGAATATTTTTTATACATATATTTAGAAAACACTTACCTAATTTCCATCTCTTTTTCAAATATAGAATGAAATTAAGAAAAAAACCAATTGAAAGTTTTTACTTCATCAATTATTACATTTAGTACATTATATATATATATAACATATATAACGAAGAAAATTACATAAAGAATAGAAAAGTAAGAGAGGGAGAAAAAGAAATCAACTCATTATCTGTAACATCTACAGATTCTTTTATTTCTAATCAACAAAGTCTCTTGGAGTAAACTAATAAGAAAAAACTAAGACCTATCTTATGTCATCTAACTTCGTTCAAAAATGCATCGTTCTTTGAATCACTAGAGAATCTGAAAAAAAAAAAAAAAAAAAGATAACTTTTCGTTCTAAAAACAAAATAGGTTGTATCCAATTCAATTAAAACGAAAAGAGAAAAAATCTTCGATAAGTACAAAAAAAAAGAGCGATAGATTTCGCATCTAATTGTGGGAATATGATATTCTCCTTGATTAATTATTTGTTTTTAGATTTACTACTCCTACCCCGAAACCAGATTTCCATTTCTAGTCCGAAGCCAATAATGAAGGAACCTTTCTATTTATATATCGAATTTGAATTGACGGGTTTTTCTATTAATGGTGGATTATTGTATATTGACAAATAATAAAAAATCGGA